TACCAATCAATGTTTACCTCTTATTTTAGTGTGTTCTTCCGGAGGAGCACGAATGCAAGAAGGAAGTTTAAGTTTGATGCAAATGGCTAAAATTTCTTCGGTTTTATGTGATTATCAATCAAGTAAAAAGTTATTCTATATATCAATTCTTACATCTCCTACTACCGGTGGGGTGACAGCAAGTTTTGGGATGTTGGGGGATATTATCATTGCCGAACCCTATGCCTATATTGCATTTGCGGGTAAAAGAGTAATTGAACAAACATTGAAAAAAGCCGTGCCTGAAGGTTCACAAGCGGCTGAATCTTTATTACGTAAGGGTTTATTGGATGCAATTGTACCACGTAATCCTTTAAAAGGTGTTGTGAATGAGTTATTTCAGCTCCATGCTTTTTTTCCTTTGAACAAAAATGAAATCAAATAGAACAGTTAGTTTATCAGAATTAAACGAAAACCCTGAAAAATTCACTTTTCTTTCGAATCCTTTTTTATCGATATTCTTTACTACTCAGTAAACCTTTATCAACAAGATAAAAAGTGAATTTTTGCTTTCGGGAAGTTCAAATTGATTTTGAAAGATGAATAAGTCTATTTATTGAATTTGGCGTTTCTTGTACCTATTTTTTATTCTATTTCTAGTAGGTTCTATTCTATATATTTCTATTAGGTTGTATATTTAGTATTAGATATATATTTACTTAAAGATACTTAGTATAATTATATAATATATATAATAGAAATAATAAAAATACAAGATATTCTAAGATATCGTTAGAATTCAGAATATAACAATAACAGGTACAAATATTAAATTGAGGTACCCCATTTTATGACAACTTTCAATAACTTACCCTCTATTTTTGTGCCTTTAGTAGGCCTAGTCTTTCCGGCACTTGCAATGGCTTCTTTATTTCTTCATATTCAAAAAAATAAGATTTTTTAGATCGGATGAGACCGAATCGTATCACTCCCTTTTTTATTTTAAAAACTTCGATTCGATAAGACCCATTTGGTAGAATATTGTATAAGACATAGATTCCTACAAACATAACTAAAAAAAGCTTTTATGCATGTGTAAACGTATTATATGGGTAACTAAATTTGCGCTCTTTTGAAAAATAGATCATCATCGGGCCGCTGTATGAAATTCAAGTCAATGTATTTATTTGTATGTATATAGGAGATCATATAAAGGAAGGAGATGTTATTATTTTAGATATAAACAATTCTATGAATTACTCCTAAGTAAGGTAAAGGTTCACAACAAAATAGTTGATGAGAGTTACTTTGAAAACAAAAAAAAGGAAAGTCATATTTTCTCAATTCCAAAAAAATTGTATAACTGGATCTAATATATATGAGTTGGCGATCAGAATCTCTATGGATAGAATTTATAACGGGGTCTCGAAAAACAAGTAATTTCTGCTGGGCCTTTATCCTATTTTTAGGTTCATCGGGATTCTTATTGGTTGGAACTTCCAGTTATCTTGGTAGAAATTTTATATCGTTATTGGCGTCTCAGCAAATCATTTTTTTTCCACAAGGGATTGTGATGTCTTTCTATGGGATCGCAGGTCTCTTTATTAGTTGCTATTTGTGGTGCACTATTTTTTGGAATGTGGGTAGTGGTTATGATCTTTTCGACCGAAAAGAAGGGATAGTGCGTATTTTTCGTTGGGGATTTCCGGGAAAAAGCCGTCGCATCTTTTTACGATTCCTTATGAAAGATATTCAGTCCATCAGAATAGAAGTTAAAGAAGGTATTTCTGCTCGGCGTGTCCTTTATATGGAAATTCGAGGTCAAGGGGCTATTCCTTTAATTCGTACTGATGAGAATTTTACTACACGAGAAATTGAGCAAAAAGCTGCTGAATTGGCTTACTTCTTGCGTGTACCAATTGAAGTATTTTGAAATGAATTCATTTTGAAATACTAAATGCTTTGGCAGTAGGAAGAAAAAACTAAAGAATTTATTTATTTTTTTTTTTTTCAATTGAACATTAATCTATTCTTTTATGCTCGTTTTTTTATATATTTGATAGAAAAGAAAGCGAGTTTATTCGTCTCGAAAATAGAATCATATTTTTTCTTTGAAAAAGTTCTTTTAGTATTGATCGAAAAAAGGGGGAATAACATCCTGGAAATCCCATTTTTTTTATTCAAATTGGAAGTGTATTCTGAGTCTATTTCTTTATTCTTTCTAGATTCAAAGCAAAGACTAAGTATTGAATCAAAAGAAAAAGATAAAAGGGATTATAGGCTCAATACATTCTATTCGAATTAGAATAGAAACTCATGCTCGATAGAAATAGTAGATCTAATAGAATCAACAAATGCGGTAGGTTCATTAACAATTCACAGATTCAAAATGGCAAAAAAGAAAGCATTCATTCCTTTTTTTTATTTTACATCTATAGTCTTTTTGCCCTGGTTGATCTCTCTCTGCTGTAATAAAAGTTTGAAAACTTGGATTACTAATTCGTGGAATACTAGACAATGCGAAACTTTTTTGAATGATATTCAAGAAAAAAGTGTTCTAGAAAAATTCATACAATTAGAAGAACTATTCCAGCTGGATGAAATGATAAAGGAATACCCAGAAACCGATTTACAACAATTTCGTCTAGGAATCCACAAAGAAACAATCCAATTCATCAAGATACACAATGAGTATCGTATCCATACAATCTTGCACTTCTCGACAAATCTAATATCTTTCGTTATTCTAAGTGGTTATTCCTTTTGGGGTAAGGAAAAGCTTTTTATTCTGAATTCTTGGGTTCAAGAATTCCTATATAATTTAAGTGATACAATTAAAGCTTTTTCTATTCTTTTATTAACTGATTTATGTATCGGATTCCATTCGCCTCACGGTTGGGAACTAATGATTGGTTATATTTACAAAGATTTTGGGTTTGCTCATTATGAGCAAATTTTATCTGGTCTAGTTTCTACCTTTCCAGTCATTCTTGATACAATTTTTAAATATTGGATCTTTCGTTATTTAAATCGTGTATCTCCGTCACTTGTAGTGATTTATCATGCAATAAATGACTAAAAAAAGATTCACGGATCCAATTATAATCTTTCTTACCTTATACATCATAACCAAATGAAAGTCGTATTTACTTTACTCTTTTTTACCCATGAGGGATTCCTTGTATATTTCAACAAAAAAATTTTCTTTTTTCAGTAAATGTAAATAGCAGAATTGTGGCTAGGGAAGTATATTATCGACCTACCTAACTTTATTGTAGAAATTTTCGGGATAAATGATTGGACCATGCAAACTAGAAATACCTTTTCTTGGATAAGGGAAGAGATTACTCGCTCCATATCTGTCTCACTCATGATATATATAATAAGTTGGGCATCCATTTCAAGTGCATATCCAATTTTTGCCCAGCAGAATTATGAAAATCCACGAGAGGCAACTGGGCGTATTGTATGTGCCAATTGCCATTTAGCTAGTAAGCCCGTGGATATTGAGGTTCCACAAGCGGTACTTCCCGATACTGTATTTGAAGCAGTTGTTAAAATTCCTTATGATATGCAGCTAAAACAAGTTCTAGCTAATGGTAAAAAAGGAGCTTTGAATGTGGGAGCTGTTCTTATTTTACCGGAGGGGTTTGAATTAGCCCCCCCCGATCGTATTTCACCCGAGATGAAAGAAAAGATAGGAAACCTGTCTTTTCAGAATTATCGCCCCAATAAAAAAAATATTCTTGTGATAGGTCCTGTTCCTGGTCAAAAATATAGTGAAATAACCTTTCCTATTCTTGCCCCAGACCCTGCTACTAATAAAGATGTTCACTTCTTAAAATATCCTATATACGTAGGTGGAAACAGGGGAAGGGGTCAGATTTATCCTGATGGTAGCAAAAGTAACAATACAGTTTATAATGCTACGGCAGGGGGGGTAATAAGCAAAATTTTACGAAAAGAAAAAGGGGGATACGAAATAACCATAGTGGATGCATCGAATGAACGCCAAGTAATTGATATTATCCCTCGAGGCCTAGAACTTCTTGTTTCAGAGGGCGAATCCATTAAACTCGATCAACCATTAACGAGTAATCCTAATGTGGGTGGATTTGGTCAGGGGGATGCGGAAATAGTGCTTCAAGATCCATTACGTGTCCAAGGCCTTTTGTTCTTCTTAGGATCGGTTGTTTTGGCACAAATCTTTTTGGTTCTTAAAAAGAAACAGTTTGAGAAGGTTCAATTATCCGAAATGAATTTTTAGATCTGTCTATTTAGCTTTATCAAATTCGTAAAAAAGAACCAAAAAAATTCTCAAAAGCCTTTAAAGCCTTTTTGCCTCTCTTTAGACTTTCTATTACTTTTCGACCAGGTGTCAGGAATTACTTGTCTGATAGTCCTAATCCTAGTATGTATGAAGAGTTCACTTTATCCCCTTTTCTTTATTTTTCAATACAAATTTGTATTGAAAAATGGGAGGGGGTGTGATGTAACTCTGTCGTTAGTGACCAATTAAAATTGATAGAATGTATCAATAATCAAGAGTTTTTTGTATTAGAATGGAAAAATTGGACTAGATACTAAAATTAGATACTAAAATAAGATAAGGAAAGCAAGCGCATAAAAAAAGGAACTATAAATCGGCGAAACAACAAATTTTAGGGACTATAGGGAGTATTATTTGTCTTGCGAGTCTTCGACACAAGAAAAGGAGTTTTAGACATCCTTTTCTTGTGTCGATCATATATATTGCTGTTTCTATATATAACGTTTTAATATATATATACTAATTATATAGTATATATAATTAGTAATTAATAGTATAATATAATTATTAATTAATAGTATAATAGTAGTTACTTTTTGTAGTTTTATTTATTTTTATTTCAATTTTGATGAAATACTAAATAAATAAAAAATAAGAAAAAACTTCTATTTAGTATAGACAAAATTTTAATGATAGATCTAATGATAAAAACTATTGTGTCAGCCGGCAAAGCAGCAAAAGGAAATTAAGT